GTTAATGTAGCTTAATGTATCAAAGCAAAGCACTGAAAATGCTTAGATGAGTAATTCTACTCCATAAACACAAAGGTTTGGTCCTAGCCTTTTTATTGACTTATAGTAAATTTACACATGCAAGTATCCTCATCCCGGTGAGAATGCCCTCTATATCTTAAACTGATCAAAAGGAGCAGGTATTAAGTTCACTAATCTAGTAGCTCACAACACCTTGCTAAACCACACCCCCACGGGACACAGCAGTGATCAAAATTAAGCCCATGAACGAAAGTTCGACTAAGTTATACTATAAAGGGTTGGTAAATTTCGTGCCAGCCACCGCGGTCATACGATTAACCCTAGTTAATAAATTACGGCGTAAAGCGTGATTAAGGTCAGACCTACTAATAAGACTAAGCCCAAACTAAGCTGTAAAAAGCCCTAGTTATAATAAAAGTAATACACGAAAGTAGTCTTAATAATCCTGAATTCACGACAGCTAAGGCCCAAACTGGGATTAGATACCCCACTATGCTTAGCCTTAAACATAAATTCTTCAATAACAAAATTATTCGCCAGAGTACTACTAGCAACTGCTTAAAACTCAAAGGACTTGGCGGTGCTTTACATCCCTCTAGAGGAGCCTGTTCTATAATCGATAAACCCCGATAAACCTCACCACCCTTTGCAACTATCAGCCTATATACCGCCATCTTCAGCAAACCCTAACAAGGCACTAAAGTAAGCATAATAATATTACATAAAAACGTTAGGTCAAGGTGTAGCCTATAGGGTGGAAAGAAATGGGCTACATTTTCTAGTATTCATAGAACAACACAACGATAACTTATATGAAACATATAAGTCCAAGGCGGATTTAGTAGTAAGCCAAGAATAGAGAGCTTGACTGAATTGGGCAATAAAGCACGCACACACCGCCCGTCACCCTCTTCAAGTTTTCAATCACTTATTATATTTAATTTAAGTACTTTCCCAAAACAAGAAGAGATAAGTCGTAACAAGGTAAACATACTGGAAAGTGTGTTTGGAATATCAAAATGTAGCTTATAACCTAAAGCACTCGGCTTACACCCGAAAGATTTCATTAATTGGACATTTTGAACTAATCCTAGCCCACAACCCTCATAATACAACTACAATTTTTAAATTAATTAAAACATTCACCATAATAAAAGTATAGGAGATAGAAATTATTGTTAGTGAGCAATAGAGATAGTACCGTAAGGGAAAGATGAAAGAATAATTTATAGTATAATAAAGCAAAGATTAGCCCTTCTACCTTTTGCATAATGAATTAACTAGAATCAACTTTGCAAAAAGAATTTTAGTAAAGCACCCCGAAACCAGGCGAGCTACTTATGAGCAATCAATTAGAATCAACCCGTCTATGTAGCAAAATAGTGGGAAGACTTGTAAGTAGAAGTGAAAGACCTAACGAGCGTGGTGATAGCTGGTTGTCCAAAACAGAATTTTAGTTCAACATTAAGTTTACCTAAAGCATCAATAATCTTACTGTAAACTTAATAGTTATTCTAAAGAGGGACAGCTCTTTAGACAAAGGAAATAACCTTTTTTAGTGAGTAAACTCTTAAATTACCATAGTTGGCCTAAAAGCAGCCATCAATTAAAAAAGCGTTCAAGCTTAACTCTACAACAAAACCTAATTCCTCCATTCATCATAAACTCCTAAAAATATTATTGGACCAATCTATATAACTATAGAAGTAATAATGTTAATATGAGTAACAAGAATAATATTCTCCCTGCATAGGTTTATATCAGACCGAATAATTCGCTGATAGTTAACATTTATATAATAATATACACAAATACAAACTTTATAACCAACCAATGTTAATCCAACACCGGAATGCATTAAGGAAAGATAAAAAAGAGTAAAAGGAACTCGGCAAACACTAACCCCGCCTGTTTACCAAAAACATCACCTCTGGCATTACTAGTATCAGAGGCACTGCCTGCCCAGTGACATATGTTCAACGGCCGCGGTATCCTGACCGTGCAAAGGTAGCATAATCATTTGTTCCTTAATTAGGGACTTGTATGAATGGCTTAACGAGGGTTTAACTGTCTCTTACTCTCAATCAGTGAAATTGACCTTTCCGTGAAGAGGCGGAAATAACCTAATAAGACGAGAAGACCCTATGGAGCTTTTAATTTATTAATCTTAGTTAACTTACTTCAATCCCCCGGGAGATAAAAACATACTAACAGATTATAAATTTTGGTTGGGGTGACCTCGGAGAATAAAGCAACCTCCGAATGATCTTAATCTAGACTAAACCAGTCTAAATCTTAATTCATCAATTGACCCAAAACTATTGATCAACGGAACAAGTTACCCTAGGGATAACAGCGCAATCCTACTCAAGAGTCCATATCGACAGTAGGGTTTACGACCTCGATGTTGGATCAGGACATCCAAATGGTGTAACCGCTATTAATGGTTCGTTTGTTCAACGATTAAAGTCCTACGTGATCTGAGTTCAGACCGGAGAAATCCAGGTCGGTTTCTATCTATTAAAATACTTCTCCCAGTACGAAAGGACAAGAGAAGTAAGGCCAATTTTAATATATGCCTTAAAGAAAAAAAAATGAAATAATCTTAATTTTATACACTATTATTTATCAACCCAAGAACAGGGTTCAGTTAAGATGGCAGAGCCTGGTAATTGCATAAGACTTAAAACTTTATACTCAGAGGTTCAACTCCTCTTCTTAACATTCATGTTCTTAATCAACTTACTCCTCTTGATTATCCCTATTATATTAGCTATAGCATTTTTAACTCTAGTTGAACGAAAAATGCTAGGCTACATACAACTCCGTAAAGGGCCAAATGTTGTAGGACCCTATGGCCTACTACAACCTTTCGCTGACGCTATAAAACTATTTACCAAAGAGCCCTTAAAACCCTCAACATCCTCTATCATTTTATTTATCATCGCCCCATCCTTAGCCCTCACCCTAGCAATCACAATATGAATTCCACTCCCCATACCCCAACCCCTCATCAACCTAAATATAGGAGTGCTATTCATTCTTGCAACATCCAGTTTGGCCGTTTACGCAATCCTATGATCAGGATGAGCATCAAACTCCAAATACGCATTAATCGGAGCACTACGCGCCGTAGCCCAAACAATTTCATATGAAGTTACATTAGCCATTATCCTTCTATCAGTCCTATTAATAAACGGATCCTTCACCCTATCAACCCTAATCACTACTCAACAATTCATGTGACTCCTCCTTCCAACATGACCTTTAGCCATGATATGATTTATTTCAACCCTAGCCGAAACAAACCGAGCACCCTTTGATCTTACAGAAGGAGAATCAGAATTAGTCTCCGGCTTCAATGTAGAATATGCCGCAGGTCCCTTTGCCCTCTTTTTCATAGCAGAATACACTAATATCATTATGATAAATGCCCTTACCGCGACCCTATTCTTAGGAGCATTCCTAAACCCACCCATCACTGAAACCTTTACACTTAGCTTCACCATCAAAACCCTAATCCTAACCTCAACATTTTTATGAATTCGAGCATCCTACCCCCGATTTCGATACGACCAACTCATGCATCTACTATGAAAAAACTTCCTACCCTTAACTCTAGCCCTATGTATATGACATGTATCCCTCCCAATTATTACAGCATGCATCCCGCCCCAAACCTAAAGAAATATGTCTGACAAAAGAGTTACTTTGATAGAGTAAATAATAGAGGTTTAAATCCTCTTATTTCTAGAACCATAGGAATTGAACCTAAACTTGAGAATCCAAAATTCTCCGTGCTACCTAATACACCAAATTCTAATAGTAAGGTCAGCTAAATAAGCTATCGGGCCCATACCCCGAAAATGTTGGTTTATATCCTTCCCGTACTAATTAACCCTCTGACCTCCTCAACTATTTACCTTACATTATTTTCAGGAACTTTTATTGTATTAATTAGTTCTCACTGACTACTAATCTGAATTGGACTAGAAATAAGTCTCCTATCCATTATCCCCATCCTAATCTTCAAAGCCAACCCTCGCTCAACTGAAGCCGCCTCCAAATATTTCCTTGTCCAAGCCACGGCATCCATAATTATAATAATAGCCGTAATCCTCAACTTCATGAACTCAGGACAATGGACAATTATTAACCCTATAAATCAACTATCATCCCTAATACTTACTATTGCCCTATCAATAAAAATAGGACTTGCCCCATTCCACCTATGAGTCCCTGAAGTAACCCAAGGAGTATCACTTATATCCGGACTAATTCTATTAACATGACAAAAAATTGCCCCTATTTCTATCATACTTCAAATCGCCCCCTCAATTAATTCTCCACTAATCATAACTATAGCATTTCTATCAATTATTCTAGGAGGCTGAGGAGGATTAAACCAAACACAGCTACGAAAAATTTTAGCATATTCATCTATTGCCCACATAGGATGAATAATAGCAATCATTACCTTTAACCCCATATTAACAATCTTCAACCTAATCATTTATATTATACTTACAATCTGTATATTCTTAACATTACACTACAACAAAAAAACAAATACACTCTCATTATCTAACTCATGAAATACATCTCCTCTCTTAGTCTCTATTATTCTCATTATTCTTATATCCCTAGGAGGACTCCCACCCCTAACCGGATTCTCCCCCAAATGGATAATTATTAAAGAACTTGTATCAAACAACAACATTATTATCTCTACACTTATAGCTATGACAGCACTACTAAACTTATACTTCTACATACGACTTATTTATTCAACATCGCTCACTCTCTTCCCCTCCTCAAATAATATAAAAATCAAATGACAATTTGAAAACACAAAAATAACACTCTTTACACCCACGCTCATTATTCTATCTACAATAACCCTTCCCCTAATACCCATTCTATCTACCCTCTACTAGGAGTTTAGGTTAAACCAGACCAAGAGCCTTCAAAGCTCTAAGTAAATACCTTCATTTAACTCCTGCATAAGGACTGCAAGACTCTATCTTACATCTACTGAATGCAACTCAATCGCTTTTATTAAGCTAAGCCCTTCCCCTGTCCCTAGATTGATAGGATTTTAACCTATAAATATTTAGTTAACAGCTAAATGCCTTATTCAACTGGCTTCAATCTACTTCTCCCGCCGTATAAAAAAAGGCGGGAGAAGCCCCGGCAGAGTTGAAGCTGCTCCTTTGAATTTGCAATTCAATATGATAATTCACCTCAGGACTTTGGTAAAAAGAGGATTCAACCTCTGTCTTTAGATTTACAGTCTAATGCTTGCTCAGCCATTTTACCACCTACCTATGTTCATCAACCGTTGATTATTCTCAACTAATCACAAAGACATCGGAACATTATACCTCTTATTTGGTGCCTGAGCCGGAATAGTAGGAACTGCCTTAAGTTTACTTATCCGAGCAGAACTGGGCCAACCCGGAGCCCTTTTAGGGGACGATCAGATCTATAATGTCGTTGTTACAGCACACGCATTTGTAATAATTTTCTTCATAGTAATACCCATTATAATCGGAGGGTTTGGTAACTGATTAGTGCCTCTCATGATTGGAGCCCCGGATATAGCATTTCCACGAATAAATAATATAAGCTTTTGACTACTACCTCCTTCATTTTTACTACTTCTAGCTTCATCTATAGTAGAAGCAGGAGCTGGAACCGGGTGAACAGTTTATCCTCCCCTAGCAGGCAATCTAGCACATGCAGGTGCCTCTGTTGACCTAACTATTTTCTCTCTTCATCTAGCAGGTGTGTCCTCTATTTTAGGAGCAATTAATTTTATTACTACAATTATTAATATAAAACCCCCTGCTATGTCACAATATCAAACCCCTTTATTTGTATGATCTGTTCTAATTACAGCTGTACTTTTACTACTATCCCTCCCAGTTCTTGCAGCAGGTATTACTATACTTTTAACAGATCGTAACCTTAATACAACATTCTTCGACCCTGCTGGAGGAGGAGACCCCATCCTTTACCAACACCTATTCTGATTTTTTGGTCACCCTGAAGTTTATATCTTGATTCTACCTGGTTTCGGCATCATCTCCCACATTGTTACATACTATTCAGGTAAAAAAGAACCTTTTGGATATATAGGAATAGTATGAGCTATAATATCAATCGGTTTCCTAGGCTTTATTGTATGAGCACATCACATGTTTACAGTTGGAATAGATGTAGACACTCGAGCATACTTTACATCTGCTACTATAATTATTGCTATTCCCACAGGAGTAAAAGTCTTCAGCTGACTAGCAACCCTGCATGGAGGCAATATCAAATGATCGCCTGCAATATTATGAGCTCTTGGTTTTATCTTTTTATTCACCGTTGGAGGCCTAACAGGGATCGTACTAGCAAATTCATCCTTAGACATTGTCCTACATGATACTTATTATGTAGTAGCACATTTCCACTATGTCTTATCTATAGGAGCAGTCTTCGCAATTATAGGAGGCTTCGTTCATTGATTTCCTCTATTCTCTGGATATACATTAGATTCAACATGGGCCAAAATTCACTTCACTGTAATATTTGTAGGAGTTAATCTAACATTTTTCCCTCAACATTTCCTAGGATTATCTGGAATACCACGACGATACTCAGATTATCCTGATGCATACACGATATGAAATACTGTATCTTCTATAGGCTCATTCATCTCTCTAACCGCCGTAATAATTATAATCTTTATAATTTGAGAAGCATTTGCATCAAAACGGGAAGTTTTAACAGTAGAAATAACAACAACAAATCTAGAGTGATTACATGGATGCCCTCCGCCTTACCACACATTCGAAGAGCCTACTTACGTAAAAGCTTAAATACCAAGAAAGGAAGGAATCGAACCTTCTATGACTAGTTTCAAGCCAGCCCCATAACCTCTATGACTTTCTTTATGAGATATTAGTAAAAAAATTACATAACTTTGTCGAAGTTAACTTATAGGTTTAAATCCTTTATATCTTTTATGGCATATCCACTTGAATTAGGCTTTCAAGACGCTACATCTCCCATCATAGAAGAACTGCTACACTTTCATGATCACACACTCATAATCGTTTTTCTAATTAGCTCATTAGTCCTCTACATTATCTCACTAATATTAACTACTAAATTAACTCATACTAGCACCATAGATGCTCAAGAAGTTGAAACAATCTGAACTATTCTACCTGCCATTATTTTAATTCTAATCGCTCTTCCCTCATTACGAATTTTATACATAATAGACGAAATTAACGATCCCTCTCTAACAGTAAAAACAATAGGACATCAATGATATTGAAGCTATGAGTACACTGATTATGAAGACTTAAATTTTGACTCCTACATAATTCCAACTTCTGAACTAAAACCAGGGGAATTACGACTTCTTGAAGTTGATAACCGAGTAGTATTGCCAATGGAATTACCAGTCCGTATGCTAATTTCCTCTGAAGACGTACTCCACTCTTGAGCAGTCCCTTCCCTTGGATTAAAAACTGATGCCATCCCAGGTCGACTAAACCAAGCCACCCTCACATCCACACGACCCGGACTTTATTACGGCCAATGCTCAGAAATTTGCGGTTCTAATCATAGTTTTATGCCCATCGTCTTAGAAATAGTCCCACTCAAACACTTTGAAAATTGATCTTCATCAATACTATAAATTCACTATGAAGCTAATTATCAGCGTTAACCTTTTAAGTTAAAGACTAGGAACTTAATCTCCTCATAGTGAGATGCCCCAACTTGATACATCAACATGATTTACAACAATTATTTCTATAATCCTTGCTCTGTTTATTTTATTTCAGTCTAAAATATCTAACCACTCCTATTATTCAAACCCTTCTTTAAAGACCATGAAGTTAACTGCACATAGTACCCCCTGAGAAAAAAAATGAACGAAAATCTATTTGCCTCATTCATTACCCCTACATTAATAGGACTCCCCGTAATTATCTTAATCATCTCCTTCCCTAACATTCTATTCCCCTCACCTAACCGACTTGTTAATAACCGACTAGTGTCTTTCCAACAATGATTAATTCAACTTGTACTAAAACAAATAATGGCAATACACAATTTAAAAGGACGAACCTGGTCCCTCATACTTATTTCCCTAATTATATTTATTGGGTCTACCAATTTATTAGGCCTCCTCCCACACTCCTTTACCCCCACAACTCAACTATCCATAAACTTAGGCATGGCCATTCCATTATGAGCAGGAGCAGTGATTACTGGCTTTCGTCATAAAACTAAAGCCTCACTAGCCCACTTCCTTCCTCAAGGAACACCAGTTCCTCTTATCCCAATACTTATTATCATTGAAACCATCAGCCTTTTTATTCAACCTATAGCCCTAGCTGTCCGTCTGACCGCCAATATTACAGCTGGTCACCTACTTATGCACCTTATTGGAGGAGCTACCTTAGTCTTAACTTCCATTAGCCCCCCTACTGCAATAATCACTTTTATTATTCTAATTTTATTAACAGTCCTTGAATTCGCTGTAGCCCTAATTCAAGCATACGTTTTCACTTTACTTGTAAGTCTATATCTACATGATAATACCTAATGACCCACCAAACTCATGCTTATCACATAGTCAATCCCAGCCCTTGACCTCTAACAGGAGCCCTGTCAGCTCTACTTATAACATCCGGCCTAGTTATATGATTTCACTTTAACTCTAGCTCTTTACTAACACTAGGTTTATTAACTAACCTACTCACTATATATCAATGATGACGAGATATCGTACGTGAAGGAACCTTCCAAGGCCACCATACAACAATTGTACAAAAAGGCCTTCGATACGGTATGATTTTATTTATTGTATCAGAAGTATTCTTCTTCGCAGGATTTTTCTGAGCATTTTACCACTCCAGCCTAGCCCCAACCCCAGAATTAGGGGGTTGCTGACCTCCTATTGGGATTAATCCACTTAATCCCCTAGACGTACCTCTACTCAACACATCTGTCCTTCTGGCCTCAGGAGTATCAATTACCTGAGCACATCACAGCCTAATAGAAGGAAATCGTAAGCACATACTTCAAGCACTAGCAATCACCATCGCTCTAGGCCTCTATTTCACCCTTCTTCAAGCATCAGAATATTTTGAAACATCATTTACTATTTCCGATGGCGTATATGGCTCAACATTCTTTATAGCAACAGGCTTCCACGGACTTCATGTAATTATCGGCTCCACCTTTCTCCTAGTATGCTTATTACGCCAACTCAAATTCCATTTTACATCTAATCACCACTTTGGATTCGAAGCAGCTGCCTGATACTGACATTTTGTTGACGTTGTATGACTATTCCTGTATGTATCAATTTATTGATGAGGCTCATACTCCCTTAGTATTAATTTAGTACAATTGACTTCCAATCAATTAGCTCCAGAATAAACCTGGAAGAGAGTAATAAATCTATTTCTAACCCTTATCATCAACACCACCCTCGCACTCCTCCTAATTTCAGTAGCATTCTGGCTCCCCCAGATTAATACTTATGCTGAAAAAACTAGTCCTTACGAATGCGGATTTGACCCAATAGGATCTGCCCGCCTACCCTTCTCAATAAAATTTTTCCTCGTCGCAATTACATTTCTTCTTTTTGACCTAGAAATTGCTCTTCTCCTTCCTCTTCCCTGAGCATCTCAAACCAACAATCTTACACTCATACTTACGATAGCTCTAATATTAATTACAATCTTAACCCTAGGCCTAGCCTACGAATGAATTCAAAAGGGCCTTGAATGAATTGAATATGGCAATTAGTTTAAATAAAATAAGTGATTTCGACTCACTAGACTATGAGATATCATAATTGCCAACATGCCTTTAATTATCCTCAATATATTTTTAGCCTACTTAGCATCTCTTCTAGGCATATTCATTTACCGATCACACTTAATATCTTCACTTCTATGTCTAGAAGGTATAATACTATCAATGTTTATCTTAAGCACTTTAATCACCCTAAACTTCCATTTTTCACTCTCCTTTATATTACCAATTCTCCTACTTGTCTTCGCAGCATGCGAAGCAGCAGTTGGGCTGGCACTTCTAGTTATAGTCTCCAATACATATGGCCTAGACTATGTTCAAAATCTAAATCTCCTCCAATGTTAAAAATTATTCTTCCTACAACTCTGCTAGCCCCCCTCATATGATTTTCCAAAAACTCCTTAATTTGAATTAACTCATCCATTCATAGCTTAATTATTAGCATAATCGTTCTATTAACCCTTTTCCATGAAGATGACAATAGTCTAACTTTCTCAACAACATTTTTTTCAGACTCATTATCTACCCCCCTTCTTATACTAACAGCATGACTATTACCCCTTATAATTATAGCTAGCCAAAACCACCTAGCCAAAGAACCTATTGTCCGAAAAAAACTTTATATTCTTATACTCATTTTCCTACAACTATTTTTAATCATAACTTTTTCTGCCTCAGAATTAATTATATTCTATATCTTATTCGAAGCCACACTAATTCCAACTTTGATTATTATTACCCGCTGAGGTAACCAAACAGAACGCCTGAACGCAGGATTATACTTTTTATTCTATACACTAATTGGCTCCCTCCCCTTATTAGTAGCCCTAATTTCAATTCAAAACTCCTCAGGCACACTTAACTTCATAATCTCACTATACTCATCAAATAATATCCTCTCATCCTGAACTAATGACATCCTTTGACTAGCATGCATTATAGCTTTTATAGTTAAAATACCTCTCTATGGCTTCCATCTCTGACTCCCTAAAGCACATGTAGAAGCCCCTATCGCAGGATCCATAGTACTAGCAGCTATTCTACTCAAACTTGGGGGCTACGGTATGATCCGAATTACAACTATTCTTCACCCCATTACCAGCACTATAGCTTACCCTTTTATTATACTCTCTCTATGAGGGATAATTATAACAAGCTCAATCTGTCTACGACAAACTGATTTAAAATCTCTCATCGCCTACTCATCAGTCAGTCACATAGCACTAGTAATTGTAGCAATTATAATTCAAACGCCCTGAAGCTTTATAGGCGCCACTGCACTAATAATCGCCCATGGACTAACATCCTCCATATTATTTTGCCTCGCCAATACTAACTATGAACGTATTCATAGCCGAACTATAATCCTAGCTCGCGGACTACAGACCATCCTCCCCTTTATGGCTACATGATGACTCTTAGCTAGCTTAACAAACCTAGCCCTACCCCCTTCTATCAACTTAATCGGAGAAATCTTTATCATCCTGTCATCATTTTCATGATCTAATTTTACAATCATTCTAATAGGACTCAATATACTAATCACAGCCCTATATTCTCTTTATATATTAATCACCACTCAACGTGGCAAATTTACATACCACATATCAAATATTAACCCCACCTTCACCCGAGAAAATACCCTGATATTTATACATATTTTCCCCCTGGCCCTTCTATCCCTAAATCCTATAATTATTCTAGGTCAACTATACTGTAAATATAGTTTAAATAAAACATTAGATTGTGAATCTAACAATAGAGCTTAACAACTCTTATTTACCGAGAAAGTATGCAAGAACTGCTAACTCATGCCTCCGCGCCTATCCTCGCGGCTTTCTTGACTTTTATAGGATAGAAGTAATCCATTGGTCTTAGGAACCAAAAACTTGGTGCAACTCCAAATAAAAGTAATAAACTTAATATCTTCACTAACCCTCCTGTCCCTAATTGCCCTCACAATCCCCATTTTCCTTACATTTACAAGTCTTTACGAATCCAACAAATACCCAAACTATGTAAAATTATCTATTATGTGTGCTCTCGCATCCTGCCTTCCTCCAATACTTATATTTATCAACTCAAACTACGAGCTAATCATTACAAATTGACACTGAATGACTATTCAAACAGTAAACCTATCAATAAGCTTTAAACTAGACTATTTCTCAATAGTATTTATACCTGTCGCCCTATTTGTCACGTGGTCTATTATAGAATTTTCAATCTGATATATACACTCAGACCCCTACATTAACCGCTTCTTTAAATACCTCTTAATATTTTTAATTACTATAATGATTTTAGTAACTGCTAACAACCTATTTCAATTATTTATCGGCTGAGAAGGCGTAGGAATCATATCTTTCCTCCTAATTGGCTGATGATACGGACGCACAGACGCCAACACAGCAGCCCTACAAGCAATCCTATACAACCGAATTGGGGATATTGGATTTGTTTTAACAATAGCATGATTCTTAATAAACTCAAACTCTTGAGAATTCCAACAGCTTTTCATAACAGACACTCAACTTCTCCCCCTCTTAGGCCTGCTACTAGCAGCTACCGGAAAATCAGCCCAATTTGGATTACACCCCTGACTCCCCTCCGCTATAGAAGGTCCCACCCCAGTCTCAGCTTTACTCCACTCTAGCACCATAGTTGTAGCTGGAATTTTCCTATTGATCCGGTTTTACCCCTTATTAGAAAATAATGAAACTGCTAAAACAATTGCTCTATGCCTAGGAGCAATTACTACGCTTTTTACTGCTATCTGCGCCCTAACCCAAAATGACATCAAAAAAATCGTCGCATTCTCCACTTCAAGTCAACTAGGACTAATAATAGTAACAATTGGAATTAATCAGCCCCACCTAGCCTTTCTCCACATCTGCACTCATGCATTCTTTAAGGCCATACTATTTATATGCTCTGGCTCCATCATTCATAACTTAAATGATGAGCAAGATATTCGAAAAATAGGAGGCCTATATAACGCCATACCATTCACATCCTCATCCCTAATAATCGGCAGCCTCGCATTAACAGGAACCCCCTTTTTAACCGGCTTTTACTCAAAAGACCTAATTATCGAGTCTGCTAACACGTCTTATACCAACGCCTGAGCCCTAATTATTACACTCATTGCTACCTCCCTAACTGCTGTATACAGCACACGCATCATCTTCTTCGCTTTATTAGGACAACCCCGATTCTCCGCACTAACTCCAATCAACGAAAACAACCCCCAACTTCTAAACTCCATCAAACGTCTTTTAATCGGCAGTATTTTTGCAGGATTCATTTTATCCTACAACATCCCACCTATAAACGTCCCACTTTTAACAATACCAACCTACCTAAAAATAACAGCCCTTCTAGTAACAATTATCGGATTTATAATCGCCATAGAACTAAACCTATTAACTCTAAACCTCAAAACCACCTACTACTCCCACCTATCCAAATTCTCAAACATACTTGGATATTTCCCAACTACAATACACCGATTAAACCCTTATTTTAGCCTTATCACTAGCCAAAAAACAGCCACCACCCTTCTAGACCTAATTTGAATAGAAAAATCCATCCCCAAACTCATTGCAAATATTCATGCCTCGGCCTCAATTATAACCTCAAGTCAAAAGGGCTTAATCAAACTTTACTTCATATCTTTCTTAATCTCAACTACTCTAACTCTTTTATTTATAGCCTATTACCTCGTGTAATCTCAATTACAATAAAAATACTAACAAATAAAGATCACCCTGCCACAACTATCAATCAACTTCCATAACTATATAAAGCAGCTACCCCTATAGAATCCTCCCGTACTAATCCCAACTCATCCGAATCAAATAACATTCAGTTTTCCGAATTCTTAAACTCAATAACCACTTCTACCTCATCATATAATAACACTATTAAAATAATTACTATTTCTACTAAAAACCCCAATAATAAAACACCCCAAATCATCACATTTGAACTTCATGCTTCCGGATACTCCTCAGTAGCCATAGCAGTAGTATACCCAAACACAACCAATATTCCCCCTAAATAAACTAAAAATACTATTAATCCTAAAAAAGAACCACCATAACACAATACAATTCCACAACCAATCCCGCCACTAACCATTAACCCTAAGCCTCCGTAAATCGGAGAAGGTTTTGAAGAAAACCCAACAAAACCTAAAACAAATAGTATACTCAATAAATACGTAATATATGTCATTATTTTTACATGGAATCTAACCATGACCAATGACATGAAAAATCATCGTTGTAATTCAACTATAAAAACAATAATGACAAACATCCGTAAAACCCACCCCCTAATTAAAATTGTCAACCACTCGTTCATTGACCTCCCCGCTCCCTCCAACATCTCAGCATGATGAAACTTTGGCTCCCTCTTAGGAATCTGCCTAATTATTCAAATCCTTACCGGACTTTTTCTAGCTATACACTATACATCTGATACAATAACAGCTTTCTCCTCAGTAACACACATCTGTCGAGACGTCAACTATGGATGACTAATCCGATATATGCACGCAAATGGAGCCTCCATATTTTTTATCTGTCTTTTTCTCCATGTAGGCCGAGGCCTATACTACGGCTCCTACACCTACTTTGAAACCTGAAACATGGGAGTCATTCTACTATTTGCAGTTATGGCAACAGCCTTTATAGGATATGTTCTGCCCTGAGGACAAATATCATTCTGAGGTGCCACTGTTATCACTAATCTTTTATCAGCTATCCCCTATATCGGCACCAACCTTGTTGAATGAATCTGAGGCGGATTTTCAGTTGATAAAGCCACCCTGACACGATTCTTCGCATTCCATTTTATCCTCCCCTTTATTATTGCAGCCCTAGCAATAGTCCACTTACTTTTTCTTCACGAAACAGGATCTAACAACCCATCAGGATTAACCTCTGATTCAGATAAAATTCCATTTCATCCCTATTACACAATTAAAGACATCTTAGGAGCACTTCTTCTTGGTCTCTTATTCATAATTCTAGTTCTCTTCACCCCAGACCTTCTTGGAGACCCTGATAACTACATCCCAGCAAATCCCCTCAACACTCCCCCTCACATTAAACCAGAGTGATATTTCCTATTTGCATACGCCATCTTACGATCTATCCCCAACAAACTAGGCGGCGTCTTAGCCCTGGTTTTCTCCATTCTAATTCTCATACTATTCCCAATCCTCCACCTATCCAAACAACGCAGCATAATATTTCGACCCTTAAGTCAATGCTTATTCTGAATTCTTACAGCAGATCTCTTTACACTAACATGAATTGGAGGCCAACCAGTAGAATACCCATTCATCATCATCGGCCAACTAGCATCAATCCTTTACTTCGCTATTATTCTTATTCTCCTTCCCCTAACTAGCCTCCTCGAAAATAAACTCCTTAAATGAAGAGCCCTAATAGTATAATCATTACTTTGGTCTTGTAAACCAACAATGAAGTCTTAAATCTTCTTAGAGCAAATTCAGGGAAGAAACAACCAGTTCCACCTTCAACTCCCAAAGCTGATATTTCTATTTTAAACTATTCCCTGCTATTACTCGACCAGTTACCAAAAAATTAACTTACATGTCACTATTAACATTGCATGACCAAATTACATCCATGTAATTCGTGCATTAATGCACAGCCCCATTAATACATGCTCAATTACAATAAATGAACAAAAGTACATAGAACATTACATGTTTAATCAACATTAAATTATCTCCCCCTTGCATATAAGCCCGTCCACAATACTCATATAGTACATAAAACATGAACATCCTACCTTCACATAACAGCACCCCAACACGAATATCCATAAGTACCATGAATTCTTAATTTTACATAGCACATTAATTCCTTAATAGTACATACCCCATTCTGTCATAAACCCTTCTCACTCCAAATGGATATCCCCTACTACAGGTGGTCTCTTAATCTACCAACCTCCGTGAAATCATCAACCCGCCCAATACGTATCCCTCTTCTTGCTCTGATCCCATAATACTTGGGGGTAGCTATACCTGAAACTTTATCTGGCATCTGGTTCCTACCTCAGGGCCATAACTTGTAACTCGCCCACTCGTTCCCCTTAAATAAGACATCACGATGGATTAATTCCATTCTAGCCCGTGACCCAACATAACTGCACTGTCATGCCTTTAGTGGTTTTTTATTTTGGGGTATGCTTCGACTCACCATTGGCCGTCAGAGGCCCCGACGCAGTCAATTCAGTTGTAGCTGGACTTATTAGTCAATATATCCTTGCTTAGCATAATAACTATAAGGTGTTATTAAGTTCATGCTTGATAGACATAAAGCAAACTCAATACAGAATTTGACTCGAAACCCTCCCGCCCCTTATATGTTCTCCCTTACTCCTAAATTTTCTTCTTCTTACGAGATAAATAATTTACTGACTCCCATCTCAGTATATCTATATTAACAAAGCAAAACTCCTATTTCTCAGTACTAATATCCTACTTCAACAACCCATAGTACATTCCGTACAATCACCTTAATTCCATTGAACCCATCTAAATTTACTCGCATGATACTTAATTATATTAATTCTATATAAGACCGTTCACGGTCATAACCCCATAATCAAACAA